AGAGGATTGTTTACGAATAAGCACTAATAAAACTTCGCATTCAAATACATAAGAATTATATAGGAACCAAAAAAATCTTTTATTTTCTTTCGAAAAAACATAAATAGATTTCTTCTGAGTAATGGAGAGATTACTCCAATTATGGTATTCGTGAAGAAAGAATTGCAATAAGTGTAAAAAGGGAAGATCTTGAACCCCGCACTGAAGGACTTGAACCAAGATTTCCATATGTATGGGATGAGGCATTAATATATCTAAAACATAATTTAAATACAATAATTTGTCCTCTAAAAAAGGAAAAATTGAATGAATTGATCGTAAATTATGATATTTTGGTATTTCTTTTTTTTCTAAATAAGATACTAATCGCAAGGAAAATGGAATTTCCACAATAATTGCAAAACTTTCTGATATAATTTGAGAATAAAAATGAGAATAAAAAAAAATGTTGTGAGTGTGACCAATAAATAAATTTTGGTTAGAATAATTAACCGAAGAAATCAAAGAATTCTTTTGATAGATTCGAGTAATTAAACGTTTTACAAGTGATAAACTAGATTTATTATCATAACCAAAAATTTCTAGGGATTCATAAAAAATCAAACCATTTAAACCATGATCATGAGCAAGTGCATAAATATACTCCTGAAAGAGTAACGGATATAGGAAATATTGTTGCCAAGATCTACCTTTTTCTAAATATCCTTGTAATTCTTCCATTGACTTCAATTTCGACTTGAACCAGAAACAATAGGTATTTCTTGTATTATCAAATTATACATAGTGCAATACGGTCAGAACAGAGTATGTATCATGTATGAAAAAAATATATACCCCGGAAATACAGAGTCCAATCAACGGATCTTTTTCCTCCCCTCTTCTACTATCCAATAGATTTATCTTCGTTCTATTAAATAAATTATCAGAGGATAAAAAATTTTTTATTTTTGCAACCCGATCGCTCTTTTGACTTTGGAAATTTTTTTTGTCAGTATACTGTTTCTTCTACACATTAGTTTCCAATCCATAATAGAAAATAGGTAGGATTTTTTTTAAGAAAAAAAAAAAGAATAAAAGGTCCATTTACAGGAGACCCCTTCCCCACATCAGGCACTAAGTTATTTTTAACGTTTAATTAGATCGGGAAATTATTCAAATTAAGAATAAAAGCTCGTTGCTTTTTTTTTTTTTACCAGAATTAGAGCCATAGAGCTCTATCCATTTATTCACTAGACCAAACTCTAACTGTGAATTTCTTAAAAAAAAATAAGAAAGAATATAATAATAAATTCAAAAATGAAAATTCAATTCCATTTTTTCTTATTATTTTATTACGACATGCGGTTTTTTCCATCCATTACCTTTCAGGATCAGTCGTGGTCTTATAGACTCTACCAAAAGTCTGGACGAATTCGTTACTTCATTCAAATGTGTAAAAAACCATAATCGCACTTAAAAGCCGAGTACTCTACCATTGAGTTAGCAACCCAGATAAATATGTATATACAAGTGGAAAAAATAGAATTGAACTATACAACTACGTAAAAACATTGAATTTTGAATTCAAAAGAAATATAAAGGAAAGATTAGACGATCAATTAAACAAAATAGCAAAGTGGATTGGATTAAATTAAAGACAGATAAAAAATGTAAAAATTTGCATTTAAAGACCGCCCCCCTTTTTTATAAAATAGAAAAAATTTTTGATTTTCGTTAAAAAAATATATCTTACATAAAAATATAGTAAATTTGGCAAACCCATAATTTGAATGAAGAAAAGGAAAAACCCATAAATAAATAAGGATCAAAATAAACAGATCTATTTATCTACGATCGAATTATATTTGTTCGACACACCATTGTCAATATGAAAAAATTGTTGAGAAAAAAATAAAATAAAAAAAATTACATAAAATAAGAATTTGTGTTGGATTGGCACAACAATAAATACGAAAAATATAAAACATAATATAGAACAAGAAAAGAGAAATTGTGAGTAAATAATTACCACACAAATTTATACTAGTTACCTTTCTTTTTTCTAATTTTTTTATTTATTTTATGAATTCTTTGAAAAATTCTGCTTTTCTTAAAATATCATGAACAGCTCCTGTAGGTTAAACACCTTTTTCAAGGAAATAACGAATAACAGGAACGTTTAAACGTTTAAATAAGTTTGATTTTTCATTGGATCATAAAAACCCACCTTTCGAAGATCTCTTCCTTCTCGTCGGGATCGAACATCAATTGCAACGATTTGATAGATCGCTCATTGGGATAGATATAGATAAATAACCCCCCCTCCCTAGAAACGTATAAGAGGTTTTCTCCTCATACGGTTCGAGAAAAAATGATTCCACTATTTCTGTATATAATGTAAAATATATAAAAAAATTTATGACTTAGACTATGATTTAAATTTTTCTGTTCTTACTTACATAAAATTTTCTGTTCTTACTTACATAAAACATAAAAAAACTTACATAAAATAAAGAAAAAAAAATATCATTCGTACTCATAACTCAAGTTGGATAATTCTGAAAAAGTCCGAGGGTAAATCCTTAGGCATTTCTGGAGTCGTCTCTAACCTCTTTTGTTTGTTTCGTCTCGAATCTTTTTTAGTCTCCATCATTATACTAAAAATAAAATATTGAGACAATTGAAAATAGTGTTTCCTTGTTCCGGAATTCTTTCTATTTACTTTTTAAAATCATTAGGTTTAGACATTACTTCAGTGATCCTTATCCCCTTTTTCAAAACGGCAGCAACATACCTTTTGTTTTTTGTTATTTCTTTCTATGGAAAGATAATATGAACGATTTTTTCCCTTGTAATGTAATAAAAAATTTTATTTATTTTATTTCAAACTTGTTGCGGTTTGAATCCTGCAATTTCAAATTTCAATTTCTATATTGAGAATATACTTAACAAAGTAGTTTAATTTATTAATTGTTACTAACCCTAGATTCACCCCTCCCCGATAAATGAATCAATACGTTTTGCTTAAGCTCCATCATATACTATTCCTATTTACCAACCCAATACAAATTGGGTTCCTAATAGGAACAAAACAAACTATGTCGATTCAAGAGCATCTTCATTCCTATAGAAAATGGTGGATGTAAGAATCCACAGTGAATTATGTTCTTCAAATCGCACGTTGCTTTCTACCACATCGTTTTAAATGAAGTTTTACATAACACTCCTCTCATTTTAAATTTTATTTTAAAACGGTATGCAATTGATTCAATATGGAATCATGAATAGTCATTGGCTCAATGATACAAAATATTTTTTATGTATGTATCTAGGGAAAGGTAAATAATTATCTGAAAGAGAGTCTTATATTATAATTATAAAGGATTTAAGTTTTTTCGCCCCTCTATTCTATGGGGTGAAAGAAATTTCTAAAAAAGAAAAAAGAAAAGTAAATCCATTTCTTTAAATCTAATTAAAATCTTCAACAGATAATTCGGGATGTTCTATTAAATTATGGAAAAAATTCTTCTCGAACAAATAAACCCTAAATCTAAAAAGAATGGCCCTATGGATTTCCCAATTCCGGAGTAAAATCAGTTATTAACAAAATATAAACTATTCCAATAACTCGAAAAAGTAATAAAATTCTCTATATATATAATATAGATTTTTCAAATTTCTTCGAGTACCCAGGTTCATAAAAAAAATAATTTTTGTTTTCATGAGTATGAAATAGAAAAGGATCTTTTTTTCTATTTCAATTCAGAATTCCATAATGAATTACATAATACGAGAATTCAGATTTCATATAAAAAAGAGTTTTACCAAGTAACTTACTTCAATATAACGGAGTTTCTTAATGATATACCCAAAAATTGTTTTGAATTTATAATTCAATGAAATATCTTTATTTCTACCCCATACACTCAATCGCATTTGTGAAAAACTAAATAAAAAAAGTTTTCTTTTTATAGAAAAATCAGAACAAAAGGTGACACTATATCCATATCCAAGATTAAAGAAAAAAATTTCCAAACTAAAAAAAAAATTGTTAAAGAGAAGAATCTTTCCTTTTTAATGTAGACACTCTGGGACGGAAGGATTCGAACCTCCGAATAACGGGACCAAAACCCGTTGCCTTACCACTTGGCCACGCCCCATTTCGATTTCGAATTTCTCTTTGATACTAATCAAGACTAATATTGGTATTAGTCGTTCGTCAATCCTAATTCAAATATATATGAAATATATTACTGCTAGGATTCAACACATGAAAATATAGAAAAAACGATTGATCATTCCATAAAATTTAATTAAGATATTGTATGAAACTAAAATTCCTTATATTCTCATTTGAGAATGAAAGGGAAGATTTTTGATTTGAGAGCGTTCGAAGAACAAGAAGGTTTTTTGACCTACCTTTTAATTTTTCCCTCATAAAAAGAACTCAATCAAAATCTAATTTTCTAATCTACAAGAATGAAATGTTTGTTATGCTTAATATCTTTAGTTTAATCTGTATCTGTATTAATTCTACCCTTTCTTCGAGTAGTTTTTTCTTCGGCAAATTGCCCGAGGCTTATGCCTTTTTCAATCCTATCGTAGATGTTATGCCTGTCATACCTGTACTATTTTTGCTCTTAGCCTTTGTTTGGCAAGCTGCTGTAAGTTTTCGATAAAATCTTTAATGCTCCGCAAAATTCATGATTTATACGAAACAAATTTTCTAAAAATTTAAAAGATCTTATAAATTTTACATTATGAACCCTCCATTCGAAAATAGAAATTCTTGTTCTTGTATTATATTATATTGAATAATTACACGGTGAGAAATTTCAATCAACTTATTTCCTCGTTCTGACCTTCCAGTAAACAAGGACTTTCTAAAGACCCCACAACATCAAATAATGGATATGACCAAAAATACCAAAAATTTTTGGTAATGAAGGAATCAGAATCTTGCTTTTCTTATTATTATTATTACATTACAAAAACAAAAAATTAGTAAAAATTACCTTTTTCAAGAAAAGACTTCAGTTTCTTTTTGGTTTCTTTTTGGGGCACTATGTCAACATAGTGTATGTGATAAAAAATAGGCAATCTATTTCCCTTTTCAAAAAAAAAATCTTGGAGATTGTGTAATGCTTACTCTCAAACTCTTTGTTTACACAGTAGTCATATTTTTTGTTTCTCTCTTCATCTTTGGATTCTTATCTAATGATCCGGGCCGTAATCCTGGACGTGAGGAATAAAAAAAAGATTTTGAAAGTCTGAAACGATCGAGGGGGGCGGAGAGAGAGGGATTCGAACCCTCGGTACAAATAACTCGTACAACGGATTAGCAATCTGTCGCTTTAGTCCACTCAGCCATCTCTCCCAATTCAAATTGAAAATTTTTTATGTGGTGTGACAGGCGAAGTAAAAAAGATTGAAATTGAAAAACCTTATTTCCTTGATTTTCATTTTGTAAGAAAAGTCCATTCCCCCGGCCAGTACTTAACCAGGCCGGGTTATTACATTACTTCTGATGAATGAATCATTTCATAGATCAAATGATTTTTTTTTATTTTTATTATATCAAATCAAAGATACTTGTTATTGAAGTTATTGAAGTAACAATAAAGATAATTTTTATCTCCATTCCAAGTGTAATTTCTTAGTATTAGTAATATAATACTATAGAAAACACTATAAAATATACTATAACATATGAAAATGAAAGAATATTCAAATTAATAATTTTTTTTTTATTTTATTAGTATTTATTAATTAATTAGTATTAAGTAGTATTTTGAGTCTTTTTTCTCAATTTAGTTAATTATTTAACTGGAAAAAAGCACATACAGATATTAAATAATATAATAATATAATATAAAAAATGAAACACACATATGTTATAACATATATAACATAACTCTTTTATTTGTTCAAGGGACATTGAACATTTAAGATCCAATTAATCCGAGTTCGAATTCAAAAATAGGTCAGTTGAAGGGAAAGTAAAAAAAAATGAGGAATTCGTCGTGGTTATAGCCCAGCTTCAACAATTCCTTCAATTTTATACTGTCAGTAATGACTTATAACAAGTGAAAAATGAGACTTTTTGCTTTATCCTTACTTTATTAGAATTTGGTTATTTTAAAAAACTTTCTGTACTTCGACTTCAAGTACCCCTGGTCGGGGAGGATGAAGTGTCAACCCTCAAGTTTTAATGAGTCTGATGCTATCTTAATAGCATCTCATTCCTTTGTTCGACAAAAGGTATATTCATATATAATAATGAATATGAAGCGGGTATAGTTTAGTGGTAAAAGTGTGATTCGTTCAATTAATAACTTAAAAAGTTAAGGGGTGTTTCGGGTTTTTCATATTCCGATCAAAAAAAAACTTTATTTCCTAAAAAGAGTTTAATCCTTTTCCCCTCAATAGCATATTTGAGGAAAAATAGAAATTCTCACGATTTGTATCCAAAATTCAATTTCAATTGAATAAAAGGATTATAGAGTCACGAAGCATAATAAAAAAAATTGGATCAAATCTTCCAATTAATATTAATAAATATAAGTAAAGGATCTATGGATGAAGATAAAAAACATAAGTGCATTTCCAATCGTAACTAGATCTTCAATTTTTGTCTTGTATAAGCTAAGATTAAAGCCAAATAGCTATAAAATGGTAGTTTTGGTTTACTAGAACCATCAGCATATTTTTGTAGCTCGGTGGAAACTAAATTAAATTCTTTTCCTCAGGATCCCTCGAGTGGAAATAGGGAACGAAGTAACTAGATTAGACGGATTTGGAATAATAGAATCCCCTTCTCTAGAGGGATCATCTAGAAAGCGAGTGGCTTTGGGTGCCTTTAATAAGAAAAGCTGACATAGATGTTATGGATCTAATTTTTGTTTCTGGAAATACATCAATTTTCCATAAAGGAGCCGAATGAAACAAAATTTTCATGTTCGGTTTTGAATTAGAGACGTTAAGAATGATAAATTAACGTCGACTATAACCCCTAGCCTTCCAAGCTAACGATGCGGGTTCGATTCCCGCTACCCGCCCCATATTCCTTATTCTATATGCATCATCCATTCGAATATGCATTCTTTTTTTTTTTTACCTAAAAAAAATTTTCATTTACAAAAAAAAGATAAAGGGAAAATGCGAAAGAATGAAATAGGAATGAAAAGCGTCCATTGTCTAATGGATAGGACAGAGGTCTTCTAAACCTTTGGTATAGGTTCAAATCCTATTGGACGCAATTTTTTTCCATCTATTTTAAAAGTGACGATACCAAGAAACCCCTTTTTTGAATGATTTGAATCAGAAATAATTAGCAAGAATAACTCTTGTTCTAACAATAGAATTAGAGTTATAAATTTATGCTTGTTCCTCAAGTAGAAACAGTTCAGTGTGCTCCTGAATAGCTTCCTTCAAAAGGGTTTCCGCTTCCTCGGTAAATGTCTTGGTAGAAGATACAATTTCTTGAAATTGAGGTTTATTCTTTTTTAAGTAGGTACGTAA